AATGAATATCTCGATTTACTATATTGTATTATACTTAATTTATATATTGTTATAAAAATATCTTGTAATAATTATAATAATTATAATATTATAATTAATAATTTGAAATTAATATCGAATAATAAAAAATCGAATTAATTATGAAATTAATATTCAAATTTTTTCATTTGATAATTTATTAATTGTAATTGTAATTATAATTAATATAGATTGAAGTATATATATAACTTAGTATATATACTAAGTGCTAAGGACTACTAAGTGCAAGGACTCAAGGAATGTAGAACTAAAAAAATGTACTTATTTTTCTTTTCTTTCCGCATGAAAGACAAGATATCTATAATAATAAATTTTCTTATTCTTCTTCTTTTGTTCGTCTTTTCTGCTTCTTTTGTTCTTGTCTTCTAATTTAATAAAGAAGACGTTTTTTACAACTTACCGAAAGATTTGTTAGAATCCGATCCAACAGGTATTCTTAGTCAAAACGGGATTCTCGGGAGATATAAAAAGAGACAAAAATCTATATTTTGCTTCACAGCTTAGAATCCAATTGGTTTTTCTTTTGTTTATGCAAAACCGATTTCAGTTGCTACAATGATATGATCAACATATCCTATCTTGACTGGTTTTTTGGATCCAGATAATGCGAAGTGATGAGTTGGTTATTAGTTCTATAGTTATTAGTTCATACTATGGGGAATCTTTTTTGAATCCTAAGCCTAAAAAAACCAACGAGTTACACACTAAGCATAGCAATTATATCAAAAAGTCAATCGAATTTTTATTCAACCCTATAGAATTAAGAGCTTATTTGTTTGTTTTGATTGAAGAGAAAAAAATGAAAGAGACAAAGAAAGGTTTCTTATTATTTTTTTTTAATAGAAAAATCCAATTAGATTATTGTTCTTATCTAATTCGAACAACGATCAATCGGATTTAAATTCCCTTATTCTAAGGTAAAAGTATACCTTAGAAAAAAACTGCATATATTGGGGTAGATCCCTCTTATATACTTTCGAAAATCCTACTTCCAAAGACCTTGGAAGTAGGATTGACTTCTAAAAATCGAGATGTTCATCGAACCTGAATAACATCTCGATAAATTGAATAAGAGCGGTAGATTTCAATTCGTCTGGAAGTATTCTTTGTGCAGGAGTTCGGATGATTAAAAGTGCATCTATTAGTAAATTGCGGTCCCACCTAGACAGTTGATATATGCCTACTTTCTTTTCCCAGATCGCGACAATGAAAAACGCTTTGAGAAAGAGCAGAATATATGCGGTTCCCATCGAAAGTAGTTTTTCTACTTCAGAAGTATCCGGGTCGTTTGCATTTCGTGCATTTAGCCCGGTACAGTTGTGACGATTCATCTTCATTTTTAATGTCACACGGTCCTTGAAGTCACGCGCAGCGCTCTCCGTTTGCTCGAGATTCTGATTCGGATGTTCATCTCGAATCAGAATTATGTATTTGCGAAAGCAATCTAGATATCTTTTGCAAATATAAAATTCACAGTCTATGAATAGCCACTTCTTGGAAGTCTCATGGTCTATCCAGTAGAAAATGAATATTCGCAAATAATTCGAAAAATACGGAAAATTCTTGAGGGAATTTTGCGTAGAGTCGGGTGTCATCAGTTTATCTTGGAAAACTTGATCAATTTCATATTTCCTATTAAAAATGTTTTCGAAACCATCTCGAATTTCATTCCATTTTTCTAATTTCTCATCATTATTCGAATTTTCTTCATTTTCGGAATCGTTTTCTTCATTTTCGGAATCGTTTTCTTCATTTTCTGAATCTTCAGGATTGCCCTCAGATTCCTTCAAACAATTTATTAAACAAATAATGGTTCGATTGCCCGGGATGGAGTTAGACTTTGTATATTGCACCTTTAACATAGCGGTGGCGGTGGTAAATAGTGTGTAGCTACCGAAACTTAAACTTAAAATGCTAACTTTTTTTTTCTTTAGCATAAGGGTCCCCTCCTACTATAAGTATCTATATTTTTTATTAACGACGAGATCGCTTATCGACTTTCGTATGTTTTCGGAAATTCGAAGTAGGTGCAAATTCTCCCAACTTGTGACCTACCATATCATCTGTTATATAAATAGGTAGATGTTCTTTTCCATTATGGATAGCAATAATATGGCCGATCATTGCGGGTATAATGGTAGATGCCCGGGACCAAGTTTTTATTATTTCTTTTTCTTCTATATTCAACGTTTGTTCAATTACTCTTTTACCCGCAAATGCAATGGTGGCCTCGGGTTCGGCAATAACGACCTTCCCCAACATACCAAAACTAGCTGTTACCCCACCAGTAGTAGGATTGACTTCTAAAAATCGAGACGTTCATCGAATCTGAATAAGATATCGATAAATTCGCTAAGAGCGGCAGACGACTTTAATTCGTCTGTAAGTAGTATCTGCCCGGGAGTTGCGCTTATTAAGAGCTGAGTAACGAATTGATCTAAAACGTCCTCCCGTATAGACTGTAGCTTTAGGCCCGCCCATTTTTGTCTCCAAATGGCGACAATGAAAAAGGCTTTCGTAAAGAGCTGAATATATGCAGCTCCCATCGAAAGTAGTTTTTCCATTTCAGAAGTATCCGGGTCGTTTGCATTTCGTGCATGCCCCGCTATACAGTCGTAATGAGTCAGATGCCGAAGGGCTGTGACATAGCCTAGTAGGTCACCCGCAGCGGTCTGCATTTCCTCGAGATTTTGATTCGGATGTTCATCTTGAATCAAAATTAGCGATTTTTTGAACCAATCCCGGTATTGGTCCAATATATCAAACTCCTTTTCTACGAATAGAAACTTTTTGGAAGTCTCGCGTTCTATCCAGTAGAAGATGAACATCCGCAAATAATGCGGAAAATACGGAAAATTCTTGAGGGAATTTTGCGTAGAATCGGGTTTTATGAGTTTATCTTGCAAAACCGGATCAATTTCGGATTTCCTATTATTTAGAACATTTTCGAAACGCTCTAACATTTTTTTCAATTTTTCGAAATGATTATTCCAATTGTCGTCGTTATTTTGGGCCGGGTGGCTCTCATAGCCATTTATTCGGTTCATAATATACTTAGATTTATTATTTATTTTGATTGTCATTATTTATACTTATTTGATTGATGATTTTGTTTTAAAAAATAGTTAGTGATATTATTTAGATTATTTAGTTATAAAATAAGTGATTCCATTTATCTTTTTGCTCATCTATATTATTTCGATTATAAAATAAGTGATTCGATTTCTCTTTTTAAAAGATAGAACAAAACAATAAGCGTTTCGATTAATAAGTGATTCGATTTCTCTTTCTAAAAGATAGAATAGAACAATAAGTGTTTAGATAAGTGGTTAGATTTCTCTTTAGAAAAGGTAGAATAGAACAAAAGAGGAAATACAAAAAGTATAGAATATAGAAACTTTCTTTACTTTTTGTATTTCCTTAATTAAATTTTGTTTAATTTAGGGAGAAATTCTTTTAAAATCTCCGCCTTTTTTAAAATATCCTGAACAGTTTCTGTAGGTTGAGCACCCTTTTCAAGGAAATATAGAATAGCAGGAACATTTAAATAAGTTTGATTCGTTATCGGATCATAAAAACCCACTTTCCCAAGATCTCTTCCTTCTCTTCGAGATCGAACATCAATTGCAACGATTCGATAGACGGCTCATTGGGATAGATGTAGATGAATAATACCCCCCCTAGAAACGTATAGGAAGTTTTCGCCTCGTACGGCTCGAGAAAAAATGATTCCTAGTTCTATTTTTGTATAAAATAAAAATGGCAAATTGGTCTATAAAACGATCAAATCAATTAGATTATGATTGAAGTCCTTTTTTATTCTTCGTTCCTGAAAACTTAAAAAACCATTCGTACTCATAACTCAAGTTGAATAACTCTCAAATAGCTCAAAGGAAAATCTTTAGGCATTTCATTTTTTGAGTGGTCTTTAAACCCCTTTCCTTTTTGTTTGTCTCGTTTACAAATCTATTTGTATTGGATTTTTTTCTGGTCTAGTTATTGAGACAATTGAAAGGGTGTTTCCTTGTTCTGGGATCCTTTATCTTTTCTTTGTTTTAAATCATTGGGTTTACACATAACTTCGGTGATTTTTAATCCTTTCAAAATGGCAGCAACCTACCTTTTTTTGTGATTTCTTTCTATCTTTTATCAAAGAATCATACAAACGGTTGATTTCCACGCGATACATTTTGTATCGAAAGAGTTTTGTCAATTCTAAGAAACTTTCCTTTTCGATTGGAACCCTTTCCATATCGAAAATATACTTACGAAGTTGTTCCAATTTATTGATTGGCATTAACCCTAGATCCTTGCCCCTGAGAAATGAATCAATACTTTCTACTCGAGCTTCATCATAGACTATTTACATTACAACCCCCCCCAAAAAAAAAAAAAAATAAAGGAGAGGTTCTAGTGGAACAGAACAACCGATGTCGAGCCAAGAGCACCTTCATTCTTTTATAAAGTGGTGGGTGTAAAAATCCACAACGGACCGTGTCCTTCAAGTCGCACGTTGCTTTCTACCATATCGTTTCAAACGAAGTTTTACCATAACATTTCTCTAATTTGAAGCCGGTATGGAATCATGAATAATCATTTGTTCAGTCGGTAGGAACAAGTTTTACCCAGAATTCCCTTTGATTATTGTATAACTATTCCGGCTATTCTTGATTGTCTTTCGAATCAAGAAAATCGTGTATTTTTCTGACAATTTCGTCTTTATCTTTCTCCTCCAAACCTTCTATTTCTAGGAGGTCCTCGCGAGTGTAGATTACGATCATTATAAGATCGTGTATTGTATATATGCTGTCTTTTATAAGTAAAATAGTGACTTTTCGAGACAAGCCTAGCTCTGGAATATACAATAGACGTGGATTTCTCCTTATGTATAGCACGATATACCACTCCGGTAGAAATTTGAATTTCTGAGAGTTAGAATAAAAATAAAATAACTCCGTTAGAGTGTCCGACCAAAATTTTCATTATAAGTTAAGGAAGATAAAATACGAGCTTGTTTTATAGCAATAGTAATTAATCGTTGTTGTTTCAAGGTCAATCTATTCACTCGTCTATCAATCTATTCACTCGTCTAGATAATATTTTTCCTTGTTGACTAATAAATCGATTAATTACACTCATGTTTCTATAATCAATTCGATCCCCCGATTGAATCGGGGGGAAACGCCTACGAAACCGAATTTCGGATTATCGGCGTCTAAAGAACTGGATCGCGTAGTAGAGTAATAACGCGCACCAGATTATCCGACTTTCAACACCCATAATCGGTTTGCATAATGCACGGTTATCGAAACCGAAATAAGGGGGTGTACCCTTTACTACGGTCAGGGGCATTGCTTCGTAAATAGCCTCTACTAGCTCCTCTTCATTACAGAAAGAAGTTTTCGTGTCAATTGCTTTCATTCCCACCCTTATATGACGATATGAAGGAGCATGAGCTAGAACTCGATTAGTGTCTTTTAGGAATGCTATTACCTGGCATCGCGCAGTAATTGGTAACCCGTTATTATCTATACCTTCAACTACCAGAGCGTTATAAAGCTTTGGCATCTTGCCCGACGGAAATTCGATTTCTAGGGCTGGCCCAATCATTTTAACCACATATCCGACGTTTTTTTCTACTCTTACAGAATCATTATTTTGGGAAATATTTTGCGTCATAAAAAACCCTTATTTTTTTTCTATTTTTTTTTTCGATTGAACGGCCATTCTAAATTAAATTTAATTAATTAAATAACTCATTTATACAGACATAGTCAAGGGGCCCTCTATGATCCATGATCATAGAAATGAAGGGATATTTTAATCCTTACCAACTTGATCTTGTTGCCCCTGGCAACAAACATGCGTGAACCATTTCACGAAGTATGTGTCTGGATAGTCTAAAGTCTCGATAGTTAACTCTCGCTCTTCCGGTCGAAAAACAACGTCGACGAAGGCGTGTAGGTGCACTATTCCGCGGTGGGGATTGTAACTTTCCATGAATTTCTAATTGTTTACTTACCGGTAGAAAGAGTTTCTATTATTCTATTTTTTGCTAAATTGGGTAATTTCATTTACCTGATTCCCCTTTTACAGACTAGGACAAAGAATTGAGCCAAAAGGAAGATAATTATAAATTTGTCAAATTTACTCAGTGGTTTCTTTTCCCAGTTAATGAAACCCGGATTGCGAATCTCTCCAATGTATATGCTTTGGCCACCTTCAAACGTTTCAGTTCTACCTTTCAGAGCACTTAGAGGAGCTTTTGTATCTAACACTTCCATCCCTTCCCTTAAAGTACCTTTCCTATTAGACATTAATATTATAGCGAGAACTCGATTATTTTCAAGGATACGCTGGACTTCGCAAATGACATAAGTATAACCTACCCCACCGGGGTAGCTCTCCTTTATAATTAAGGCGTTCAAAACCTTAGGCATCTTGTCTGGCGGAAAACCGATATCCAAAACAGCATCAATTTGTTGAAGAAGCTTTCCTTCTTTTTTTTCTTCAATACCAGAATCGCCAGGAACACAACTAATTGGATTTTTAGTATCCATGTTTTATTTTTTTTATTCGAATTCAATTTCGATTCTGTTTACTGAATAACATGAAATTTTTCCCAACTTCTTTTTTTATAAATTTTTTATAAAAAAAATATAAAAATATAACTTATTTTTTTATAAACAAAATTTAACCTTTTTATATAGGGATTGTCAAGTATATGATCGATCATATATCTTATTATAATTGATTCTTAAATAATATGGATTCGAATCTGATGGCCCTATAGAAATATTAATATACAGATTTCATTTCAATTGGAATTTGGTTATTCACCATGTACGAGGATCTCTACTAAGCATCCATGGCTGAATGGTTAAAGCGCCCAACTCATAATTGGAGAGTTCGTAGGTTCAATTCCTACTGGATGCATGCTAATGGGACCCTCTACTACGTCTATAGAAATATCTGATTCTCTATCTTATTGTATATATATAGATTAATATTGTAATGGAATGAATATTCTGACTTATAGCTTTCTTGTTCGTCTCCTAAGTATAAGATAGAGATATATTTCTTTATTTCGAATTTCTTTATATACGATTTTCATTTATTTATATACGATAGGTCCCGTTTGGTTTGGTTCTCTTTGGGATGAGAAATGGCCTACTTAACTCAGTGGTTAGAGTATTGCTTTCATACGGCGGGAGTCATTGGTTCAAATCCAATAGTAGGTAGAGTATTGCTTTCATACGGCGGGAGTCATTGGTTCAAATCCAATAATAGGTAGAACTTATTAGATACCATTGACTCTGGTATCTAATAAGTTTTTCTACTCGCCTTCTTTTTTTATTGAGTTTTTTCTTTTTTTTTTTTCGTTCCATTAAAATCGCAATCGACTACGAAATTTAAATTTCGTAGTCGATTCCTTTTTCTTGCTAATCGGAATATATTTCCCATTCGGATTCTTCTTCGAAGTCTTGTTTCAAATCGGAATCGTCTGTTTCCCACCAGTCGAATCCTTCTTCTACGCCTAAGCATTCTTCCAAATGCATTTTGTCTTCTATTTCTTTGAGGTAGGCTTTTACCTTGTTGAAGGCCATTCTTTCTTTTTGGAAGTCGGCTTTTTCCAAGAACAAGAACAAGTTTATTTTTTCTTCGAGTAAGGAAATTAGATTCTCAACTTCGTCGAATAAGTTGCTTTGTTCGCCCGAAAGGGGTGGTTTCATAAATAGAACGATCAGGAATCGCATTATTCGTCTGCTAAGTCGATCCCTTCCTCTATTGTCTGGATTCTCAAACATCCTTCTTATATGGCCCTCCTCGGGATCCCACCCCTCGGGATTATCCCAATTATCTAAATTCACGGAGATTCTTGTATCCCTCGATTTAATACGTTTTTTGTAACCTAATAAAATAGAAAAACGAAGGAAGGGAGCCATGGTAAAGAAATTACCAAGCGCGGTCTTATCAATGGCACTGAATTTGAATTTAGTCCCATAAGTATTAGGTAAATAAACTAATTTTTTGTTTTGCATAGAATAGGAAGGGCTCTTTTCGGGTTCACGAAAATTTTCAAAGAGTCTAAATACTTACTAAAATGAAACGAATAATTGAAAGACATAATACTAAGCCGTAACATGAGAAATCAGACCGCATTAAAAAAGAAAAGATAAAGTGGCAGGCCTAGAAAAAGAAATGGATTCAGCAGAATATTGTAATGAATATTCTGACTTACTTGACCCGACTTATAGCTTTTTTGTTCGCATAGAAAGCGGATTCGAAATTCTCTTTCATTCCACCTGTACCCGGGCGCTTCATACGCTTCATATTCGCCCGGAGACTGTCTGTCTTTAACAATGAAGAAAATTGTGTACGGTTGTATAGATCTCGATTAAATCTATATATGCCAACTCTTCTGATTGTACAAATCTCCTCCACTTCGAACTGTGAGTATCCTTTATGATGATTAGAAGATCCTCGATGGTATAGATCTTTTCTTCCATGAGGAAACTAGTTATTCGGGTAGATAACCTCAATTCTGAAATAAAGAGAAAAGCCGGGTCTTTTCTTTTTCTAGAGATATAGACTATCAATCTACACCACCATGGTTTCACTTTCAGTTTATCAAAGTTACAATAGAATAAGGCCGTTAAAGCCCACGAATTATTAACAAATTCGTCTATTTTTCTGACAATTTCCTCTTTATCTTTCTCCTCCAAACCTTCTATTTCTAGGAGGTCCTCGCGAGTGTAGATTTCCATTATTATTAATTGATTAAGAAAAAGAAGTCTTTCTTCATCAAAAAGTACATCAACTACTCTTTTAGATAAGCCGAATTTGCGGACAAGCATATATCGTGGATCCCCTTTTTCGAACAAAAGAAGACGGCAAATTTTTTTCTTTATTGCAACCCAGTTTATATGGAAAAAACAGAAACAAGCCAGAAGAATCAAAATATGGGAGACTTGATGCCTTTGGAAAACATACCTTTGTAAAACTAATTGATGCCTTTGTAAAACTAAAAGTTGCATGATGGTTTTCCTCTTCATGATGGTTTTCCTCCTGTTTTTCTTTTTTTATTTATATATTATAACCTTTTTATATAGTGATTGTCAAGTATATCATCGATCATATATCTTATTATAATCAATTCTATTTCTTTTTTTATAAAAAGAATAATCTAAACTTTTTATATAGGAATTGTCAAGTATATGATCGATCATATATCTTATTATAATTGATTCTTAAATAATATGGATTCGAATCTGATGGCCCTATAGAAATATTAATATACAGATTTCATTTCAATTGGAATTTGGTTATTCACCATGTACGAGGATCTCTACTAAGCATCCATGGCTGAATGGTTAAAGCGCCCAACTCATAATTGGAGAGTTCGTAGGTTCAATTCCTACTGGATGCATGCTAATGGGACCCTCTACTACGTCTATAGAAATATCTGATTCTCTATCTTATTGTATATATATAGATTAATATTGTAATGGAATGAATATTCTGACTTATAGCTTCCTTGTTCGTCTCCTAAGTATAAGATAGAGATATATTTTTTTATTTCGAATTTCTTTATTTATATACCATATTTTCATTTCTTTATTTATATACGATAGGTCCCGAGAATATTGTAATGAATATTCTGACTTACTTGACCTGACTTATAGCTTTTTTGTTCGTATAGAAAGCGGATTCGAAATTCTCTTTCATTCCACCTGTACCCAGGCGCTTCATATTCGCCCGGAGACTGTCTGTCTTTAACAATGAAGAAAATAGTGTACGGTTGTATAGATCTCGATTAAATCTATATATGCCAACTCTTCTGATTGTACAAATCTCCTCCACTTCGAACTGTGAGTATCCTTTATGATGATTAGAAGATCCTCGATGGTATAGATCTTTTCTTCCATGAGGAAACTAGTTATTCGGGTAGATAACCTCA